TACAGTACCCGTATTTACAATCTTGACTTCTCTATTATATTGCTCAATACGTTCACGGATAATATTACGAATTTCGTCGGCTTTAATGGTTGCCATGAGTATTTCCTAGTTCGTTTTTGGTTTGGAAGCAAAAAATAATGCCTATAGAAAAGGTAAAAAAAGGACTAATCAATTATTTCTTTCATCACCCCAAACAAGCCAATATTAGCGCTAATGGTACGTAAATGTAACTCGGTGTCCAAACAACTATTCAGATCTCCTAGAGCTCGTTGTAAAGCTTGTTGGAAAACCTGTTGTCGGACTTGATTAATCGCTCTTTGTTGTTCAAACTGAATGGTTTCGTTTTTGTTATTTTCTAATTGTTCCAAAATCTTATAAGTTGAATTAATCAAATTCTCTTTTTTTTGTTCTATCTCAGAGTACCCATTTGTTCGAAACTGATCCGCCTCCGTTTCCACTTTCTGTAAGCGAGCTCGGGCTTTTTCCAGTTGTTCAATGGCTCCCTCGCGTAGTTCTTCTGAATTTCGAATAGTATCCAGGATCCTCTTTTTTCGATTATCTAATAAATCACTTAACACCCCCTTTCCAAAAAAGCTCAATACACCAAGTACTACACTTAGATTTATTAGATTTGTTGCAAAAATATCGGTATTAAACCCGAAACTCCCGGCGGGGGGCCAGTGACCCAAAGAAACGAAAGAATCGGTTACATTTTTCATATGATCTCCTATTTTAGACTAAAAAAAACGAACTTTTTTCTTTTTTTTTGTATCATTTTCACCCCTTTTCCATTGATTCTATTAATTCTATTATTCTATATATTCCATTTTATATATATATATATATATATTTCTAATTCTAAATTCTCTAGATTTCAGATTTATTTATTTATTATTTATTTAAATTTTTTATTATAAAGTTTTTTCTTAAATTGGATTTATAAAAAATATTATAAATATTTTTTATATAATAAAAAATTTGACTTTACCTATTAGAGTAAAAAATACATTTCTATCTAGATAGAAATGTATTTTTTTTTTTTCAATTTCAAATTCCCAATAATAATGATACTTATTAGAATTCAAAGAATTAGGGATCGATCAATAGCGAAAGGCCCCATTTGCTGCAACATTCCTTAAAAAGAGGGTCCCTTGGACTAAGAAAGGGAAGGAAGAAAACGAGTCAATGGGCTACTTCCTCATCCTCAAATTAATCCTTCCTTTAGGTTATTATCCCAACAACGGCGTAAAAAAAGAAAGGAGTAAGCCCGAATCCATAAAATAATAAAAAATTAAGAAAACCATCTCCTATTTATAGGATTAAAAAGATTTACAGGATTAAACAAAAGGATTCGCAAATAAAAGTGCCAATGCGATAACCAGCCCATAAATTGTTAAAGCTTCCATAAAAGCCAAACTAAGCAATAAAACACCTCGTATTTTTCCATCCGCCTGGGGTTGTCTCGCGATACTTTCTAGAGCGCGACCCGCAGCAGTACCTTGACCAACTCCAGGTCCGATAGAAGCAAGTCCAACAGCCAACCCAGCAGCAATAACGGAAGCGGCAGAAATCAGTGGATTATTCATGATAAGTTCCTCACAGCAAAATAAAATAAAGAAATAGTTAGTGATACAATCATACTATGATATAAATAAAATAAAGAAATGGTGAACTTGGAATTTTAAGAAAAAGATCTTTTCTTTTCGATCTCTTTCCTTTTTTTTTTATTCCAATTCATTACCTAAGATTTGTCTATTTCTATCCCCTAAGTGGATTATCTGGAGTTGCACATACATTGCGTTTCGCTAAGCTAAAAAAAAAGATGATACTTGTACTTTTTCAAAAACAAACTAGTCAATGATGCCCCTCCATGGATTCGCCTATATAAGCCGCAGCTAAAGTTGCAAAAATAATAGCTTGAATCCCACTTGTAAATAATCCAAGGAACATGACAGGTATAGGAACTACTAAAGGTACTAAAGAAACAAGAACAACAACAACTAATTCATCGGCTAATATATTCCCGAAAAGTCGAAAACTAAGCGATAAGGGTTTTGTGAAATCTTCTAAAATGTTGATAGGTAAAAGAATTGGAGTTGGTTGAATGTATTTACTGAAATACCCCAATCCTTTTTTGGAAAGACCCGCATAGAAATATGCTACTGACGTGAGTAAAGCTAAAGCAACGGTAGTATTTATATCATTCGTGGGTGCGGCTAACTCCCCATGCGGTAATTGTATGATTTTCCAAGGTAAAAGAGCACCTGACCAGTTCGAAACAAAAATAAAGAGAAAGAGAGTTCCAATAAAGGGAACCCACGGACCATATTCTTCTCCAATCTGAGTTTTGCTCACGTCTCGAATGAATTCAAGAACATATTCGAAGAAATTTTGACCGTCGGTTGGAATGGTTTGTGGATTCCGAACTGCGATAATGGCGGAACCTAATAAGATAGCAATTACAACCCAAGAAGTAATAAGGACTTGGGCATGGACTTGGAAACTTCCGATTTGCCAATATAAATGTTGGCCGACTTCCACACCAGAGATATCGTATAATCCGTTTAGTGTGTTGATAGAACATGATATAATATTCATATTACTCTCTGACAGAAATAGAGCTTGACTTAAAATTTAAAAAGGAATTATTTTGATTCAACAGTTTCTTTTTCTTTTTGGACTTGCCTACTCGAATTATATATTTCGAATTATATATTTGGTATTATACCAAAAAACGAATCACAGAATATCCACATTTTTATCTCTTTTGGACGATTCAGAAATAGTAACCGACCCCATGAATCTATGGAGTTCCAAAAATTTATTTAGCTTATTATTAATTATTAATCAAGGATTTCGTATATAGCTAGAACGACCCTCACAAATTGCGAATACTAATTTGTTAAGAATTAATCGAATTGAAGCTATAGCATCATCGTTTGCCGGAATCGAAATATCTGCAAGATCAGGATCACAATTTGTATCGATTAAACAAATTGTTGGAATTCCCAAAGTGATACATTCTCGAAGGGCCGTATATTCTTCTTGCTGATCAACGATGATTACAATATCAGGCAATCTCGTCATATATTGAATCCCGCCCAGATATGTTTGCAAGCGAGATAATTGTCTCTTCAACATAGCTGCATCTCTTTTCGGAAGACGATTGAGTCTCCCTGTCTTTTGTTCCGTTCTCAAGTCCCTGAACTTATGAAGCCTCGTTTCTGTAGTGGCCCAATTTGTTAACATACCACCGATCCATTTTTTATTAACATAATGACACCGAGCCCTTATAGCAGCTCGCACCACTGAATCGGCTGCTTTCTTTGTTGTACCAACAATTAAAAATTGTTTTCCCCTACTTGCTGCATCAAAAACCAAATCACAAGCTTCTGATAAAAAACGAGCAGTTCTTGTCAGATTTATAATATGAATACCTTTACGCTTTGCAGAGATATAAGGCGCCATTCTAGGATTCCATTTCCTAGTACCATGACCGAAATGAACTCCTGCTTCCAACATCTCTTCCAAATTTATGTTCCAATATCTTCTTGCCATTTCTCCTCACACTTCCTCTCTTAAAAAAAAAAGAGACGAGTTGAAATAAAAAATTGTTCCGATGGAACCTTCTAGTCTTATTTTATTTTATCTTAAGAATCATTTCTTCTACCGGAGGATTGGTCGTTTATGCACGAGCCAAGCTATTACTTTCTATTCGTTATTCCCTTTATTACTATTAATAAATCAAATGTCTACAATAAAAACAAATAATGAAAAGGATAAATCCGTAAATCCTATATAAAAGAGCGTTCTGATGTATCATGTACCTTCTTTGAAATGCAAGAGTCAAATAATTCTCTGTGGTGGAAGAAAATATTTTTCATTTCCCCCCCGAATAATTTGTTTTTTTTTGTTTCCAAAAGACTGTTGCTGTGCTGCCTTGAACGGTGCACTAATCCTTTAAATCCGGTACCCGCAGGTATCATACCCCCTAGAACAACGTTCTCTTTCAAGCCTTTCAACCAATCGATACGACCCCGGAGAGCGGCTTTGGCTAAAACTCGAGCAGTTTCTTGAAAACTTGCTTCGGATATAAAACTTTGAGTATTCAGAGATGCTCTCGTTATTCCCAATAAAATGGCTCGATAATGGATCCCTTCTTCTAAAGCGCGTCCCGTTCGTTCCGCTCGCAACAATCCAATCAGTTCCCCGGGTAAAAAAACATTAGACATTCCATCTTCCGAAATCAACACTTTTGATGTTATTTGACGCACAATAATTTCTATATGCCTATTATGGATCTGTACCCCCTGGGATCGATAAACCTTTTGGATCTTATTAACTAAAGAGATACGACTTTGCACTATAGTTAACTCAGCACCAATCAAGAAGCTCCAAGGAATTCCAAGAATTCTTGTTATACGTTTGTTCCAACCCTCAACTCTCTTTTCTAGGCTCATCGATATTGAATCAATCGAACGCACTTCTAATACTTGTTCTACCTTTGGAAGACCCTGCGTTATATCACCAGATCTCGATTTTTCATATAGAAATGTAACTAATGTATCTCCTTCGTAAATGATTTCTCCATAATGCCCATGAACAGTTGCTCCCGGAGTCGCCAAAAAAGTCTTAGCCGATCTTATTACTACAGAGTCAACTTGAACAATTAAAACTTGACCTGATTTTAAGTGCGGTCCGTTTTTGGCTATACATACATGTTCAGAAATAAACTGCCCAAGACTCATTTTTGTGGACGTTTCATCACAATAATTATCATGGGGAAAATACCAATTCAAATTAAATGGATTCAAAACGATGCTTCTGCGTGAATCGAGATTATAAATTCTCCTATTTTCATCCATTAAATAATATTTAAGTACTTGAAAAGTCTGTTTTAAATTTTCAAGTTGTAAATATTCCACTACTGAGGTCTGATTATGAGTTATTGTTATTAAGGGGTCAAATGATGGATGAAAATTCGCAATTTGAAGGGCTGT